CCCTGAATATTGGGTAGCTATTGTTAAACCAGGTCGAATACTTTATGAAATGGGTGGAGTAGCAGAAAATATAGCCAGAAGAGCGATTTCAATAGCATCGTCCAAAATGCCTATACGAACTCAATTTATTATTTCGGGATAAAAAAATCACAGGTGCCGGTTTCTTTCTTTTGACAAACAATATTTCTTTTTTTTCTTCACTCTTTGCTTTGCATTGAAAGAAAAGATTATAAAAAAATTATATGATTCAACCCCAGACCCTTTTGAATGTAGCGGATAACAGCGGGGCTCGAGAATTGATGTGTATTCGAATCATAGGAGCTAGCAATCGTCGATATGCTCATATAGGTGACGTTATTGTTGCTGTGATCAAAGAAGCAGTGCCAAATATGCCCCTAGCAAGATCAGAGGTGGTCAGAGCTGTAATTGTACGTACTTGTAAAGAACTCAAACGTGATAACGGTATGATAATACGATATGATGACAATGCTGCGGTTGTCATTGATCAAGAAGGAAACCCCAAAGGAACTCGAATTTTTGGTGCAATTGCCCGTGAATTGAGACAGTTAAATTTTACTAAAATTGTTTCATTAGCTCCGGAGGTATTGTAAGGTCTTATAAAAAAAGATAATACCATCATATGGTTATAGTAAAGTATTTGAAACAAAGAGATTAAGAAATATATTCAGAATTTTTAGTAGATTGTGTCTCACGCATATGCCTTTAATTTAAATCCATAAAAAAATAAGTAAAAAAACATGTTGATTATATCAAAATTGGGGAGCACCCAGAAATTTAATTCACCATGGGTAGGGATATTATTGCTGACATAATAACTTCTATACGAAATGCTGATATGGGTAGAAAAAGGGTGGTTCGAATAGTATCTACTAATATCACTGAAAATATTGTTAAAATACTTTTACGAGAGGGTTTTATCGAAAACGTGAGAAAACATAAAGAAACCAAAAAAGACTTTTTGGTTTTAACCCTACGGCATAGAAGGAATAGGAAAAGGTCTTATAGAAAATTTTTAAATTTAAAACGGATCAGTCGGCCTGGTCTACGAATCTATTCGAACTACCAACGAATTCCTAGAATTCTAGGTGGGATGGGAATTGTAATTATTTCTACTTCCCGAGGTATAATGACAGACCGAGAGGCCCGACTAGAACGAATTGGTGGAGAAGTTTTGTGTTATATATGGTAATCCTTCTAATATATGAATTGGGTCCGAAACTTCTTATTTGTGAAAAAAAAAAGAAAAGGGGCGGGTTGTCTAATATCGTTCCTCCTCCATCAATTGATACTTCAAGGAGGCTTTACCTGGAATGAAAGAACAAAAATGGATTCATGAAGGTTTAATTACTGAATCCCTTCCCAACGGTATGTTCCGGATTCGCTTAGATAATCAAGATATGATTCTAGGTTATGTTTCAGGAAAGATCCGACGTAGTTTTATACGGATACTACCAGGCGATAGAGTCAAAATTGAAGTAAGTCGTTATGATTCAACCAGAGGACGTATAATTTATCGACTTCGCAATAAGGATTCGAAAGATTAGGTGTTTTTATCAACTTCAACAGTCTTTTCGTGAGAAGATTATTCGAGATGAAAAAATAAAATGAGGAATGCCAAATATGAAAATAAGAGCTTCTGTTCGTAAAATTTGTGAAAAATGTCAACTAATCCGTAGGCGGGGACGGATTATAGTAATTTGTTCCAACCCAAGACATAAACAAAGACAAGGATAATCAGACTTGTTAAAACACCCGATGTAAAAGTAAAAAGGTAAAAAAGGGAGGGAGTCCTTTTTGACACGAAATGGATATATCCATATATCTCTGACTCATATTTATGAGATGAAAAAATATGGCAAAAACTATACCGAGAATTGGTTCACGTAAGAATGGACGTATTGGTTCACGTAAGAATACACGTAGAATACCAAAGGGGGTTATTCATGTTCAAGCAAGTTTCAATAATACTATTGTGACTGTTACAGATGTACGGGGTCGAGTGGTTTCTTGGTCCTCTGCCGGTACTTGTGGATTCAAGGGTACAAGAAGGGGGACGCCCTTTGCTGCTCAAACCGCAGCAGGAAACGCTATTCGTACAGTAGTGGATCAAGGTATGCAACGAGCGGAAGTCATGATAAAAGGACCGGGTCTCGGAAGAGACGCGGCATTACGCGCTATTCGCAGAAGTGGTATACTATTAACTTTTGTGCGTGATGTAACCCCTATGCCACATAATGGCTGTAGACCGCCGAAAAAACGACGTGTGTAGAAATAAAAATTGAAGGTATTTCAAGATAAACAAGAGAAAAAAACGATTCAATTATTTTAAAATTTTTATGGTTCGAGAGAAAGTAACAGTATCTACTCGGACACTACAGTGGAAGTGTGTTGAATCAAAAGCAGACAATCAGCGTCTTTATTATGGACGCTTTATTCTGTCTCCACTTATGAAAGGTCAAGCTGACACAATAGGCATCGC